TCTTATCAAAAAAAGACAGGATTAACGGAGGCTGTTCAAACAGGGATAGGCCAATTAAACGGTATTCCCGTAGCAATTGGGGTTATGGATTTTGAGTTTCTGGGGGGTAGTATGGGATCCGTAGTCGGGGAGAAAATTACCCGTTTGATTGAGTATGCTACCAAAAAAGCTCTACCTCTTATTATAGTGTGTGCTTCCGGAGGTGCACGCATGCAAGAAGGAAGTTTGAGCTTGATGCAAATGGCTAAAATATCTTCTGCTTTATATGATTATCAATCAAATAAAAAATTATTTTATGTATCAATCCTTACATCTCCTACTACTGGTGGGGTAACAGCGAGTTTTGGTATGTTGGGAGATATCATTATTGCTGAACCCAATGCCTACATTGCGTTTGCGGGTAAACGAGTAATTGAGCAAACATTGAATAAAACAGTACCTGAAGGTTCCCAAGCGTCCGAATATTTATTCCAGAAAGGTTTATTCGATTTAATCGTACCACGGAATCTTTTAAAAAGTGTTCTGAATGAGTTATTTGAGCTCCACGCTTTCTTTCCTTTAAGTCAAAACAAGTACAAATAGAAGTAGAATATTAAGTTCAATTCTTTTCTTTCTAGTAAATAATAAAATAGTTAGTTTATCGGAATCAACGGTAAAAATACGAAGGATGGGACTTTTTTTACTGACATAAGATTTAATTGTATAAAAAAGAAATTATTATACATATCATTCATGTCAAAAGATGAATAAGTCCATTTATTTAGTTATACATTCCTTGAACTATTTATTCTATATACTCGCTTAGATAGACACTTCGATCTAGATTTTTCTATATGAATTTTAAATCCAGTTTAATTTGAATAATTTGACATTTACAATTGAATAATTCAAATTCATAATTGTTAATTCTATTAATTTAGATTAATAATTTATGATATTAATTAATATCTAAATATAATTAGATATATACGAATTAATAGGAAAAGGGGGATTCCATAATATCTATAATAGGATAAAAATCCATTAAATTTAAATAAAAAAAAATAGAATTTTTTTGCTATCATTTGCGAATTTTATTCTATATCTATAATTCTTATATATAATTATTATAAGATATTTTTATAACAATATAATAATAACAGGTACAAATAGTAAATCGAGGTACCCATTCTATGACAACTCTCATCTTTCCCTCTGTTTTTGTGCCTTTAGTAGGCCTAGTTTTTCCGGCAATTGCAATGGCTTCGTTATCTCTTCATATTCAAAACAACAAGATTGGTTAGATCCGAGAAGACCAAATCTCATCTATATTCTATATATAGAATATATAGATGAGATTTTTCATTTTTGAAAACTTAGACTTGTATCATAACACAAATATTCATTTAGTGGAATATGATATAAGATGCGTCTTTCTCTGAGCATAACTTTTTTAAAACTTTTCTACATGTAGAAAATGATATATGGGTAAATGTATTCTAGCTATTTGAAAAGAAAATAGAAGAGGATCCGTGGATGTCTGAAATGAAAAGTCAGTATATCTCTATATATTGATATCCATAGTAGGATCGTATAAAAAGGAGGTTCTTATTTTAGATCTAACCAATTTGATAAATTACTTCTAAAGATTCATATCAAAATAGTGCTAGTTGATGAAAGTTATTTCGGAAACAACAAAAAAGAGTAAATTCAAATTAATTTGGACTATTCTCTCAATTCCAAAAAAATGCAATTGAAATCGAATCAAGTAAAGTATGAGTTGGCGATCAGAACATCTATGGATAGAACTTATAGTGGGATCTCGAAAAATAAGTAATTTCTGCTGGGCTTTTATCGTTTTTTTAGGCTCATTAGGATTCTTATTAACTGGAACTTCTAGTTATCTTGGTATAAATTTGATATCTTTTTTTCCGTCTCAACAAATCATTTTTTTTCCACAAGGACTCATAATGTGTTTCTATGGGATCGCGGGTCTTTTTATTAGTTCCTATTTGTGGTGCACAATTTCCTGGAATGTAGGTAGTGGTTATGATCGATTCGATAAAAAAGAAGGAATAGTGTCTATTTATCGTTGGGGATTTCCTGGAAAAAATCGTCGCATCTTTCTCCGATTTCTTATAAAAGATATTCAGTCCGTCCGAATAGAAGTTAAAGAGGGTATTTATGCCCGTCGGGTTCTTTATATGGAAATCAGAGGCCAAGGGGCCATTCCTTTGACTCGTACTGATGAGAATTTGACTCCACGAGAAATTGAAGAAAAAGCTGCTGAATTAGCCTATTTCTTGCGTGTACCAATTGAGGTATTTTGAAAAAGAAACTAAAGAAAAAATTCTTTCTTAGCAGGAGAGACAAAACCCAAGAATCTCCTTTCTCTATAACTGAAATTTCTTCAAAATGATCACTCGATATAAAGCAAACGCATATGGAATAGTCATAAAACAAAATAATTTTTGTGGTCTTTTCCTTTATGTGTAGGGAAATCTATTGAATTCAATTCAGTAACAAAACTAGTAAGAAACCGAACTAATAGAGTCATACGATCTATCAAAACATTTTGAAATAAAGAATTTTTCCTTTGCTTTTTAGTTTTAATTTGAAGTCCAACAAATGTTGGACTTGATACTTTAGATCCAGATAGATCTTGTAAATTTTTCATTTTTTTGTCAATCAAACTTTCTTTTTCTTTTTTTATTTTGTGCTCTTTAATGACTAAACAATTGAATATCTTCTAACTTTGTAATTTATTTTTTCTGTCTTGTTTTACCACTCGCTTTTGATCATTACAATATTCTTCCAAAATTCACTCCATTTTTCTATTTCGTACTTATGGCTAGTCAGTGAAATTTTTTTTTTTATATTAAATATTTTTTTTGATAGAAAAAGTATTCTTTTCTTTCGTCTCAAAATATGAATAATATTTCATTACTTGAAGTGATTTGTTCGAGCATTTTTCAAAAGGAAATACTTTATTTAAAATTTAGATATCGGGAAATAATATTTTTTATTATTTATTTTTTGTTTATTTCTTTAGTGGATTTTTATTCTATTTATTTTTTTTTTCTAGACTCGAGGACTAACCAGGAAATAAAAAAAAAAAAAAAAAAATGGATACCCTAGAAGAGGACTCATGCTTGATAAAAATTTTGGATCACATAGAATCGGCGAATAAAGTGGGTTCATTAACAATTCACAAATGAAAAAATGGCAAAAAATAAAACATTTAATCCTTTCCTCTATCTTACATCTATAGTATTTTTGCCCTGGTGTATTTCTTTCTCATTTAATAAAAGTTTGGAATCTTGGGTTACTAATTGGTGGAATACTACACAATCCGAACCTTTTTTGAATGATATTCAGGAAAATAATATTCTAGAAAAATTCATAGAATTAGAGGAACTCCTTCTCTTGGAGGAAATGATTAAGGAATACTCAGAGACACATTTACAAAAGTTTCATATAGGAATCCACAAAGAAACGATCCAATTAATGAAGATATACAACGAAGATCATATGCATACGATTTTGCACTTCTCGACAAATATAATATGTTTCATTTTTCTAAGTGGTTATTCTATTCTGGGTAATCAAGAACTTGTTATTCTTAACTCTTGGGCGCAAGAATTCGTATATAACTTAAGTGATACAATAAAAGCTTTTTCTATTCTTTTATTAACTGATTTATGCATCGGATTTCATTCGCCCCATGGGTGGGAACTAATGATCGGTTCTGTCTACAAAGATTTTGGATTTGTTGATAACGATCAAATTATATCTGGTCTTGTTTCCACCTTTCCAGTAATTCTAGATACTATTTTTAAATATTGGATTTTCCGTTATTTAAATCGCGTATCCCCATCACTTGTAGTGATTTATCATTCAATGAATGATTGAAAAATGACAAATGAGTAGATCATTTTTGTGACTATACATAAGCAAAACTTTTTAAATCGTACTTATTCTTTCTATTTGTACTGATCCCAGGGATTTTTTCTATATTATTAGAGTCAAATTTTTCCATTAAAGTAAATAGCATAATTGTGGATAGAGAACTATATTAGTGATCTACCCATTTTATTGTAGAAATTTTTGGGATCCATAAGTGTACCATGCCAACTAAAAATAATTTTTCTTGGATAAAGAAACAGATTACTCGATCCGTTTCTGTATCACTCATGATATATATCATAACTCGGGCATCTATTTCAAGTGCATATCCCATTTTTGCACAGCAGGGTTATGAAAATCCACGAGAAGCTACTGGGCGTATTGTATGCGCCAATTGTCATTTAGCTAATAAGACCGTGGATATTGAAGTTCCACAAGTAGTACTTCCTGATACTGTATTTGAAGCCGTTGTTCGAATTCCTTATGATATGCAATTGAAACAAGTTCTTGCTAATGGTAAAAAGGGGGGTTTGAATGTGGGGGCTGTTCTTATTTTACCTGAGAGTTTTGAATTAGCTCCTGCTGATCGTATTTCCCCTGAGATAAAAGAAAAAATGGGTAATCTCTCTTTTCAGAGCTATCGCCCTGATAAAAAAAATATTCTTGTGATAGGGCCTGTTCCTGGTCAGAAATATATTGAAATCACTTTTCCTATTCTTTCACCCGATCCCGCTACTAAGAAAGATGTTCACTTCTTAAAATATCCTATATACGTAGGTGGAAACAGGGGAAGGGGTCAGATTTACCCCGACGGAAGTAAGAGTAACAATACAGTTTATAATGCTACAGCAGCAGGTATAGTAAGCAAAATCGTACGAAAAGAAAAAGGCGGATATGAAATATCCATAGTAGATGCAGCAGATGGGCGTCAAGTGGTTGATATTATCCCTCCAGGACCAGAACTTCTTGTTTCAGAGGGCGAGTCTATCAAATTTGATCAACCATTAACAAGTAATCCTAATGTGGGTGGATTTGGTCAGGGAGATGCAGAAATAGTACTTCAAGATCCATTACGTGTCCAAGGGCTTTTATTCTTCTTAGCATCTGTTGTTTTG